TTTCTTTTCGTGATTCTAAGCCCCTGTCTGGCTCTCGAGGTTCTATTCTCTAACCAAAAGTTTTGCCTATCAGATTCAAGGAAAACTTAAAGTAGTGGAGGGAAATCCGTCTGAGTCTTCAATTAGATTGGATAACCAGAGAGGGAATTAAATTAATAGTTTTGGAAAGGGCCTAAGATACTTTGGATACAGACTCATGAAAGTCTCGGAATGCTCAGACATTCAATCAATATTAGATTAGATGAAGAATTGCCTTTCATTTTACTCCCAAAAATAAAAAACGATAAAAGAAAGAAAAAGTCTTATTCTTTCCACATGTGAGTCAGCTTCCTTGGATACTTCGAAAAGTGGCCGTTTACTTGTGTTTACATCTTGTCGATTCTACTAGTTATTCTATAATAAGAATAACTCATTAGTAAGATAAGTGGATTTTTTGGAGTAGTTCATCAATGGTGACCAAATACCTCTCCCTTTTTTTGACTCTGCACCAGTGATTTCACTATTATTAGTGAACAATAATGGAATAGTTTCTTCATATTCATAGAAATAGGGGACAAAATTCACATGGATATAGTAAGTCTCGCATGGGCTGGTTTAATGGTAGTTTTTACATTTTCCCTCTCTCTCGTAGTGTGGGGAAGAAGTGGACTCTAGAAGTACTCCTAATTGCGGTAATAATCAAACTCTATCAACCTGTATCAATTGTTTTAGTTTTCTAGACCGGTCGGCAATTTTTTTTTAAGATTTTTTTTTGAGAAATTGGATTTATGTTTTGTTTTATTGACTCATTTTCTATTTTTATATCAGGGTTTACACCGTTAACCATTCATGGGGTAACCCCTTTTCGAAATCTGAAGAAGTTTCCATCGAATTCGGATTATCTGTATTAAATGGATCAAACAAACAAATGAAATTGAGACAGTATGTACATACATTTAATATTCTATTTCATTTAGATTGACATTTATAAAGAAAAAGAGAGATATAGGTGGATTCCTTTATATTAAAATATTGCACTTGTATCTTTATACATTACAATAGCCATAATGGCTATGGCTAGTATGGTAGAAAGAGATCTCTTTCTACCATACTAGCGGGCCCTTTAGGATACTACTATACTACTACTGAGTCTAATGCATTCCTTTCATTTAAGACGATAAATTGAAATCCCTTTTTTTCATTGATAGTAAAATTGTATTCAAATTAATTATTTTGACTAACTGTTTTTACGTAAATTATAAGCAAAAAAGCAGTAGGAACAAGAATGAAGAGTGCAGTAGCAATAAATGCAAGAATATTGACTTCCATAATTTAATCGTTTATTATTTATTTTTTTTCTTTGGAATATCTCGGGATTTAATCCCATAGAGACGAGAAATTTTTCGCTTGTAAACTCATTCAGATGAATTAGATTTCGATGATATCGAATGAAAGAAATATCATGAATAACAATATCGGAGCTATAAAATCGATTCATCGTCAAGAATTTAATAGTATAACATAGGAAGATCTTTTATCCACACCAAATATATAATGAGATTCCTGATCCAATCAAAAAATATTTATTTATGATTCTTTTTCCCCGCTTTCTTTTCGACAACCTAGTACTTTACTAGTACTTGTACAATCATCTGATGACGTATCATAAAAAACCTTTTCTACTTCGATTGTTTACAAAAAGAGTTTCTAAAGAACCTTAAATAAACAATAGAAATAAAATAGAGAAAACAAGTACGAAGTTCAATTTGAAATTTTCAATTTTTTTTTTAAGGGTCTATCATCTTTTTGGAAAACAAAGAAAGGGAATGTGATAAAGACGAGTCCCAGTAAAAAAACTCAACTATTCCAGAATATTAACTATAATTAAAAATTAAATTTTATTATGAGTTTTTTCTTCGATATCGACTCTAATCTTTAAAAAGAGCATATTCATTAGGGAAGACTAATTTTATCCTTATTTTTAAAATATCCTCTTTCTTTGGTTGGATTCGAACTATTTTAAATTCCTTGACTTCATAGAAAGATAAAGTATATATAGGTACTCTTGGCAAACGTATTATACGCTATCCTATTCCATTTTCCTACACGAGTTAATGGGAGATTAATTGACAAAAAGCAGAAACCCCGTACAGTATCTCTTTCTTGAAGTGTTGAATGCTCTCAATAATTCTAATTATACTAATTTACATATGTCTCTCTACCATCAATTGGTGCTAGTTAAAATAATGGAAATACCCCTTTCTTTTGTGTGATGAAAAAAAATAAAACAAAAAGATAAACGAAACCATTTTGACCCCCTTGCCCAGAAACAAAAAGGGGAGTTTATGTCTTTTTTTATTGAATCCGCCGGGACTGACGGGGCTCGAACCCGCAGCTTCCGCCTTGACAGGGCGGTGCTCTAACCAATTGAACTACAATCCCATGGAAATCAAGTGGGTAGCTTACATATTCCTTCTTATGATTTCATTTTAATCATTTCAATTTTAGATTCAAAATTGTG